GGGCAGAAGATGAGATTGAGCCTGATCGACGTATTAGCACAATGAAGACATGTGAATTCTCGTCCGAAGAAGAATCAGTGTCTGAAGATACGTCGACAAGTAGTAATGAAGATTTTCGGCATATCAGCATGGCAAAGAAGTACTTCGAAAGACCGCCGCCGATCGATCTTGCATTTGGAGATCCAATCAAGGCTCATGATGGATTTAATGATAAGTCTATCTATCCCTGGAGCATTGATGGCCTTCATCCTGAACAGATTAACAGGATGTTAGGCATGATGATCGCAGCCTCAAATGCCTATCTTCACGGGAAGAATGAAGCTGAAACTGCATATCGACTTATCACTGAAGGATTTGTCGGTACGCTGAAAAACTGGTGGGATCATCTACCAAAGGAAGCCAAGGCAGAGATTGAAGCTTCTGTAAGGATTGATCTATCTCCTGGGAAAATAGAAAATGGGGCCGATAGAGAGAATGACAGGCTTGAACGATGTAACAAAGCCAGCAATCAAATTCAAAGCTATAGACCAAGAGCTACTGCGGGTGCGGTCCTATAAAAGAAGGATAATCGTGGGGTGCGCCATGGCCTTAGGGTTAGCAGTCCTCGCGTGGTGGCACTTTATACCAGAACAGATAGTCACACAACCATTAGCGTGCTTAAGTCCGCGATATGTAGATCTGGTGAATCAAACCTTTGTCGTGTCGAAAAGGTATGTGAGTTGCACAACTCAGGCTTTGTCTGTATGTGTGATGATAAAGCCGTTCACACCCAAGTGGCAGATCTCTTTCAAAAGGAAGGAAGATAAATTTGACCCAGACGCAATAGAGCAAGGAAAGATTAATAAAAAGGCACTCGCAGTCATGGCGGGGGCTGTAATGATGAGTTTGCTACTAAATCAAAACGCATTTAGTGCAGGAAGTTTGGTACTAAGAACATACGGTACTAAGTCTGAAAGACTTCCTTAGTCCTGTCATGCCTTAGGTTCACGAACTATAGGTTCACGAGCTAGAAAGACCGTTAAACCATTTATCTGCCGTGCGAACGTATATAAAAAAAAAGAAGGAATATTGGCAACGGACGATGTTCCGGAAATAGGTACGGGATATTGCATTGGTTATCGAATTGGAATGGACCTGGTTAACCTTATGGAAATAAGTAATCCTACGGAAAAAGGATCTAATCCTAGAGAGAAACTGATCCTAAGGGGACTTAATCCTAGAAAATAGACAGGGCTGGACCATGACTGGGAAGGGCGCTGGGCCCTGTACCCGACTTTGGAGATAGACATTGTGATTTCCTAAGGTGTGATTAACCTATGGAAAGGGACCGTGCCTACTGAAGATTGGACTAAAAAGGCGTCGTGCCTAATTACTAATTAGGGGTTGATCTTGAAAAAGGTGCTGTGCCTCGAAAGGTTTAAGTTATCCTATGGATCGAATCTCGAAAAGGCGCCGTGCCTTGTGTTTGAATGAATGTTTCTAGAAAAGTATCGAAAAGCCTAAAACCTTTAATGTGGAAGGAGAGTGCCACCACTAATGGGAGAGTTCTTAGTACCGAAGCGGTAAGTTACCACTAAAGAGAGGTCATGTTACCATTATCGAAAACGTGAGGTACCACGAAGGAGAGGGATAAAAACCGAATATGAATGGAAAAAATGACAAGTAAATCAATGGTTTGGAAATTATGCAACACAATAAATGAAATGCATTAATTCTTAAGGGTTGCTCTTTGAAAGAGGCAAGACGCCTAATAATGCAACGGTGACACAAGTCAAATCCTTCGAAGGGAAATGGCCCGAACCTGCGTCCTATCCATTCATCTATTCCGTAAAAGGGTAATACCAAGCGAGAAAACGGAAAGCGCGCTAGCGCGCTCCGGCTTTCGAGCCTACGCTTGCTAGGCGTCATTCTATCAAATAAGATCTCTCAAGTGATAGCTATAGAGGAGAAGGGCAGATTAGACTGTATGAGGTTTCTGTTGTTCTTTCTTGGCAGTGGTATGTCACTCCGGTAGGTTCGGGAATCAAATACCTGATACTTGCTCCTTCCTCAGGTTTATAGCACGCTAGGCGTCATAAGACTGTATTCTATCTGTTAGCTATTCGAAGAGCTTAGGAGCTAGAGGAATGCTCTTTTTCTTTCCTTGTTCTTCCTTGAAGTTTAGAAGGGATAAGGACAGAGAATAACTAATGAGATTGTAGCTGTCTTCCTTCTTAGGGTTAGGACTTTCCCCTGGGGCACGTAGCTCCTGTAGGTTTAGATCAAGATAGAATGAATTAGAACGAATTCTATGACGCAAGCTGGTTGTTCCAGCAAGCCAATATTGCTTCTATCGAAGAGCTGAAGAGATAGAATTATACCAGGAAGAGAGGAATTATTCAACCTAGTACTGACTCTCGTCTGGAATGGAGGGACTAATAATTCCTTTGGTAGTAGGTATGGGGCACGCTAGGATAGATTCTAACTAATTCTCTCTCTCTGGTCTTGCTCTTCCTCTTGCTAGGCGAATGGTGAAAGGCTAAATTCAATGCTGACGGCAATCCATCTCAGAGTGCATCTTACAACCGATATTTCTTTCCTAAATAGGCATTGCAGCTCCAGCTCCTAGGGCTTCTTTCTTGGCAGTAGGTCTCTCGAGCCTAGAAAGCGAAGGAGAGGCGCCATACCCTTATTAAGATAAAAGAGATCAAAGTAGATGGGCAGCCAGGCACAAATGGGAGCCAGGCTCCGTAGCATCGAGTCTCGATAAATTCACCCTGCTCCGTGGAATGAATGTTCAAAGAATCAGAAAGAATCCGATTCTATAGCGATCCCCTAGATCCCGTAGAAAGGGCTGCTCTGGGACCATTCCTGCCGCAAGTCAGTAATGGAGGGGTTAATCACTCCTTATCGAGCTAGAAGCACACTTACGGGAGACCTCTTATTCCCACCCAAAAACAAGCCCCATCGGGGGGACTTGGTTCGCTACAGGACAAGGGCGGAACTGGGACCAGTCTCGAGGGCAGAATAGCTTCTTCCATGTAGAATGAATAAAATAATCATTTGCATAATCGGCTGATGAAGAGTTCCCTGGGTAGACGATTTTCCACGTGGCAAATCTTTTACAAAGGAAATCAACAACAAAGGCAGCCCCGGGCGGCGACGACGACCTCTTTCCTTTGTTTGGCCTGACTCCGTGCTTTGGAATGCCTCTGGCCTTTCCAATGACTCTTCGGGCCTTTGCCCTTTCTCTTTGCTTTGCCCCGCCTCTTGCCCTTGCACTTGCACAACGGGGGCTTGCCTCTTTTCTTCTCTCCTACGACTATCTGAAATTGACGGCAATTCGTCATCATTAATTGGGAACGAATAGGAGCCCTGGTTTCCAGGATGCCCCTGGAATAGAGAAATCATTCCATTTATTTATCTGAGGGGGGCGCCTCAAAGAATAATTTGAGAGGAGATGAAACGACTTTTGGTTTCGGTCGAGTTGTTTTATAGACCGGGGTTGCCCAGGGCGGGGCCTGGCGGGAGAAAGAGACTTCGGGGATAGAATTGGATAGAGAACCTGTACCAAGAGATGTGTCAATTGAATAAGGCGAGAAAGACTCAAATCCCGCCCAACTCTATGGAATGAATCACGATCATTCCACCGGGACTACTGAACTTTGAGTGACCCGTATTTGCTTCTCCTCTTCCTCTCCCTGGCCAGAGTGGGGGTGGAAGGAAGGCAGAGGCCATTGCAGCTACAGAGGCCGCTAAGGAAATGCTATGGATGAAGAGATTTCCCTACATGAAAGTCAGGCAGCTGGGTGTAAGGCAAGATGAGTATGTGGTGTTCTGTGATAGTCAGAGTGCTATGGACTTGAGCAAGAATGCTACTTACCATTCCCGCACGAAGCACATAGATGTGAGGTACCATTGGCTACGTGATGTAGTTGACAAGCAATCCAATCTATCTTAAAGTGCATCTTACAACCGAATCTCCGATGCGGCCTTTCCACTGTTGTTTATGTGAAACAAGGCATCAGTAGGGACGAGCGTAACGGCTTCTCGTCTTGTAGTTCCAGGAAGCTAGGCAGCTATCGAAGAGCGTAGGAGAGAGAGCAAGGAGGAGCATAGGACTCTTTCTTCTTTCTTTTCTCTTTTTTCCTCATCTAGTGAGGATTGTAATAGGTAGGTATCATCACTCTTACCGTCCTGCCTTCTATCTGCTTTCTTCTATTGATTGATAGCTTTGAAGCCAACCCCCAAGCAAAGATAGATAGATAAACCTGCCTGTAGGTTTTTATTACTTTCCTTCTTTTGCTGTGAGTGCTATAAGTACTAACCAACAAGCAACGGCTTTCTAAAGCTCAATCCCTTGCTTGTTGGGATGACAGCCCCATTTGTTGGAAAATTGATAGAGCCTTGGTTAACACTGAGTGGGAGGCTCGCTTCCCAGGATCTGAAGCTCTTTTTTTACCTGCGGGAGTGTCTGACCATTCCCCTATGGTCATTAAGCTCGCTGATTTGCGTCAAAAAGCCATTCAAGTTTATTTATTTTAGGGCGGATCACCCTCCATTCCTGAATATTGTAGCAAGGGTGTGGAATGAGGAAATGGAGGGTTCTCCTATGTACCGTCTATGCTCCTCCTTGAGTCTCCTCAATTTGGAGCTTAGGAGGTTGAATAAGAAAAGAACCATTTTTCGGATATTTCCTCCTTAGTGGTGCAAGCTAGGGCGGAATTGAATAGAATCCAGGGCGCTGTACAGCAACAACCCTTGGATTCTACCTTATGCCGTGAAGAGGCGAGACTCGTTAAGGTATATGCTGATCTCAGTAGGGCTGAGGAGAGTTTTTTGAAACAGAAATCTTTGGTGCAATGGCTTAATTTGGGGGATCTCAATACCAAGTTTTTCTTTCAAGCAGTTAAGAGCCATCATGCAAGAAGTAAGATCGTATCGATTACAAGAGAGGATGGCTCTAGAATAGAGGACCCTAATGCTATTAAGGAGGAAGCTATTAAATATTTTCAAAGGCTGTTAAGTGAGAACCAGCCACGACCCACTCTTGATTATGACCTGCTTGGAAGGGCCTTACCTCGAAGACTCGATAATTCTCAGTGTGGGGAGCTGGCTAGGGAAGTTACCAATGAGGAAATTCAAGATGCAATCTTCTCAATGAAAGATAGTAAGGCCCCGGGGCCGGATGGGTTCAATGCTCTTTGAAAGAAAAGAGCTTGGAACATTGTGGGAAGCTTAGTATGTGCAGCAGTTAAATCCTTTTTCAGATCAGGAAGAATCAAAAGGGAAATGAATGTAACAGCCATTTCACTAATCCCTAAGGTCCCAAACCCGGAAATGTTAAAGGATTTTAGGCCTATTTCGTGTTGCAATACAATATACAAGTGTATTGCTAAGATCTTGGCCAATCGATTGAAAGTTGTCATCCCTCATCTTGTGGGCAAGCAACAAACGGCCTTTGTTAAAGGAAGAAGGATAGGGGACAACATCCTGTTAGCTCAGGAGTTATTGCGCAATTTTCATCGGGATAGAGGCTCGCCAAGGTGTGCCATCAAGGTGGACCTGATGAAGGCGTATGATACAGTGAAGTGGGAGTTCCTCATTGCGGTTTTAAGAACCGTAGGTTTCCCGGAAATTGTTATCCAGTGGATTACTGAGTGCATATCCACAGTTAAGTTCTCTATTAATATCAATGGGGAGCTGTGTGCTTTCTTTGCTGGGGAGAAAGGCCTGAGGCAGGGTGACCCGATGTCCCCCTATTTCTTTGTCCTAGCGATGGAAGTGTTTTCGGGACTTATGAATAAAATGTCCACTAACAAAGGCTTCAAGTTTCATTGGGGATTCTCTTGAGCTCTTTATGGCTGCTAGTCTAGATCGATTCCCAAAAGTAAAGAGGATTGGCAAATCTTTCTTAGTTAAGCAAACAATATAGGGGAGAGCTAACTCTTACTCTTACTCTTTTGCAAAGGGTGAATCTCCTTACTAAGCTTTCAGGAAAGTAAGATTCTCAGATACAACGAGCTTGACGCACCTAAACTAAGTCTTTCTGCCTGCTATCCTTCCCCGGCTTACAAACTTAATGAGTAAAGTCTAAGCCTAAGGATCACGACTAAATGCAGAGATAGATAAAAAACCTCCCTTGAGCTTGGTCATCCCAGATGAGCTGAGCTACGAAGTTTGGCATTCGTGAGGGCACGACACCGTCCCAGTTATCTGGATCGGGCATTCCTTCAACAATAGAGTTACTGGTCCCAGTTCCTCCCCCGCCTACAGGAGTTACGGAAAAATAGAGGCAGGTCGGTCTCCTCCATCAAGGAGGCTTGCAGGCGCGTCTTCTTATGTTTGCTACAATGCATGTTTTAGGCCTTGAAAGAGACCTTTTGGTGTGCCAATGGAAGATTTGATCAGAAGTAATCTCACATTGATTTCTCACTATAGACATGTAGTCAACTGATCTACGAGCACCCTTGCCCGCATGAACTTCTTGTTCATTTCATAAGAAGCTGTTGGTGACTAAGCGATTGGCAGATGATGATCGAGAGAGAAGCGATTGACTGTCTGAGGAATGATGACTTGGCTAAGGGTGTAGGCGTGAAGGCAAGCTTCCTATGTTTAGAGGTCTTTAGTTGATTTGCCCATTTTTCTACGTTTTTTGGCATGTCATTATGATGATAAGAGGGGGTGATGAAAGATCTTGTCAAATGATAAAGGAAAATGGCCTGATAATCGACATTCCTCCATTGCAAGATCACGTCTTTCTGTCTCACTCAATCCAACGGAAGGACGAATTCGAAACGAAAGAGGAAAGGGTGAAAGAGGAAGAAGGCCCCCGCAGATGAGGCGGATAGGCGGAGGAGAAAAAGGGCTACTAGTGGGATCGAGTAGCAGCACATCTTGCAGCACATTAAGAGAACATTATGTGTTGTTTTATGTGCTGTTCGAGCTTTCTACCCAAACCTTTTGTTGAGCTGATTCGAGTCCTTTACATTCTCATCCTCAACTTCCACCATGGGGCTATGTCATCAAGATGCAATTGTTGGCCATGTTCTTTACTGATTGATCTCTCATCATACGTAATTTAATGTCTTCAGTAAGAGATAAGGCAGAAGCTGTAGTTAAATCATTCGCATTGGGCACCTCACTACGTAAAAAGAAAAAGAGGATGACTAAGTGACTTTATGCGAAATATCAAATATCATATAACTATTGGGAAATATCGTAAGAGAGATAGATGTCGCATATCAGCTGTTGGTGGCTTAGAGTATACCCCAAGGGCGAGAAGTAAGCCGATCAACGGTTGGCGTCGATCCTTTTGATGACGGGAGCTTTTTGAGTTCGTTTGAGAAGGAGAAGAAGCGGGGTAGAGTAATGGTAAACTCATTAGGCTCATGATCTGAAGATCCGGGTTCGAATCCCGGCCTCGCCTTATTCATTGGGTTAGTGTTCAGTCTACTTTCGTAGAAGATCGAAAAGAGGCATACCAAGCCCAAGAGAAAAAGAAGGAGGGGAAGAATCGACAAAGAATGACGAAAAAGAAATCGTCAAATCAAATTATGGAATGGAAAAGTACAAAAAAGCGTAAAATAAAAAACTCTCCCACCTATTATGACATCCCCAGAAGTAACGGCTTTAGTTCTTGTCGGTTTGGGGGTAACACCTCAAATCGCTTTTGACACGCTCTGCCAACTTGACTTCGCCCATCTTACCACCATACCAAAGGAGGAGGCTGTAGAATTAATAATTGACACAGCTGAGGAACTCATGGTAGAAGGTATAGGTCAGAAACTGGACTTCCTTTTCAACAGGGCTGGAGTCATTATACCGGGTCGCTGAGTACGCGTTCACCTGTGTCGGTCCGACCGACAATCCAGTTTCACTTCAATGATAGGAATCCTCCATTCGCATCCCCTACTTCGGGTTTGTTCTGGTGGGACCATCTAACTTTCGTCGTCGGTTGCCCGGCGGTATTACTCGGCAAAATTCCCCTCTCAAATAGGCTCAATTTGGACCCAACTAATTTAGACACTAGTTTACTTAGTTCAATGTAAATTCCCCGGTGACAAAATGAAGTTCCTTTCGCTGCTACTACGTCAAAAAACTACGTTTTGTATAGCGGCAAAACCTTACTTTGACTTAATTTCAGAGATATACGACCAATTGGTATAAGAGGAGAATGAAAGATCCGGGTAACGTCAGAGGGTAGGAGTCTGAGATGCGGGAGTTCCCTGTGTTAAAGATAGGATAGGAAAAAGACTGAGGGAATCCGTTGCTGAAGGTAGACTACATCCCAGGCGGAGCAGTTTGCAGCTTTTTTCTAAGTGGAGGTACTTTCGCGGAAGAGAGCAAAGACGCCACGATAAGGAAGGATGGTGTCCATGACGTGTGAAGACTAAAAAGAGACTTCATCTCCTCCGTGTGAAAACGAAGGATGCGAAGGAAGTGCGAATATCGAGTGAGAAGTCCTTTTCAGCATACCAACTTCCCCGAGCCTATATAAAAAGAAAAGAACAAGTCTAATCGGAAGCTACCTTGGACAGACCCGTACCTGCCCTCTGCTTTGAAAACATCCCCGGGTAGATACCATCCTGTATCCCTTGTCATTTAGGAGTCTACTTTCTCGGAATGAGAAGTGGGACGATCTCCGCCTATCAGGATGGAAGGGGTGTGTTCGCCCGGTTTTCCTCTTCCTTGTTAAGGAATTCTTCCCGCTAGTATGGCATTCCAGGTTTCTGCTTCCGCTGTCTAATATGTAGATACTTTCCGAATTGTTGTATATAGTGATAGTTGACTCTATCTTTCTACTTGATTAGTGCTATTCCCGTCAGGAATAGAGGACGTGCTGCGATGAAGTTCTCGAGATTGCCGAATGTTCAGTGTAAAGGAATGATCATATAAGCAACTTTTCATACTAGTAGAGTAGCCACTTTTGAATGACTGATAGAATGTACTCGCTACAGCTGTTGATGCAGGGAGCAAAGCTTCCACCTATCACCTCACCTATCATTTTGGAAAAGTGGATTATGAAAGAAAGGTTCAAAAGCTGGTCTTACAAAGCGGATTGGTCTGTGATCTTGTCTCCATGGACTGGTCTACCTAAAGCGGATTGCTTAACAGCATCTCTAGCTGCACGTGACATGGTTCGCTTAACGGCACGTTCCACCTTGGTTTAGCGGAAGGGGAGGGATGAAAGCATAAGGTAAGGGCCACCACCACCCACGGGAGACATGGTTCTTCGGTCGGACTGATACGTCTATGGGCGCTGCTTCTACGCCATAGATCTAGTCAAATCAGAAAGATCCTATCATATATATGTGAAGTAGTTGAAAAGCATCTACTGATGCCTTTTCTGAACCTTTCTCTCTCTCATTCATAAGTTGAAACTCGCCTATATGGGAAAGATAGCAATCCCTTTAGGGTTTCGCTCTTGTACGTAGTTCAGATCGATCCAATAGCTTGCTTAATAGCTTATATAAAGAAGTGAAAGCGCAAACCTAAGATCAAGATCGAAAGTCCGAAGGGGTGCAACTAGGCAGGGCCAACGAATCGGCTGCTTCCTCAACCTTAGATAGAGGGACGGGCGGAGAGACTTCGGGCAGCGATAGCAATGATTCAGGTGTACGTGTAGAAGAACCACTAGATGGATGGACGGATGAAGAAATGGCTTCCTCACCAGTAGGTACGAAGGCTTCCGCTTCCGCCACTCCCTGATCGCGTATCCAACAATCTTACACTTTCTCTTCCTCCAACAATAAATTTCTTAAGATAAGTAAGCTCCCCCGCGGCAACTAGCGAATCTCTTGCAAAATGGAATGGGGTGACTATGCTATTGATCTCGGGAACACCATCGGCTTCCCAACTCTTATTCATCTCAGGAAATAAATCGGCTTAAACCTGCCCTAGTATATCGAAAAACCCTAGCTCACGTATCGACTCCTCTAGTCAGAATAAATGGCTGTTCTATACTAGTGCACTGAACCATCGCTTCTTAACTATCAAGAAAGGTAGCAACTCCTTCCCTACTTCCTCGAGCAAGAGCTTCTTCTCAAGTACTGTCCGCTGCACCTTACCTAGCTACAGTTGATCAAGACTCGAGCACACCAGCATATCTCTATGGCTCACGTACACTGCACACTTCTTCCGACACTCCATCACTCTCAAGATCAAGTCTAGCACTGACTCTTGACTTTAAATTAAAGGCTCTAAGCCCTAGCAAGCAAACTCCAGCTTCTAACCTTCCAAGGCACTAGGTCAACTCTTTACCCTAGCTACCCTTCCTATCAAGAGCTAAAGAGCAACTCTACCTTCTACCGCTTAGCACTTCCACTACCCGAGATCGAGCACGGGAGACTCTTTCACTCAAGCAAGAGCTAGACTTGATCACGTAAATGACATATATAGAGTCAATAAGGAATAGAAGCCCAGCAGCAACTGCACAACACTTGCTCACTTGCCTCAGTTCGCTACGTTCGCTTAAGAGTTGCTAGTAGCAGCTTAAGGTTGCTAAGATGTTAGGAGCTAGGAGTTGACTTCTACAGTTGTGGATAGTTGTTGATGGAGCTATGAGGTTCACTTCATTGGATTGGTAGACTAAGAGAAGTCAAAGTCTATTCCCCTTCCTATTCAACGCCTAATCCTTTCCTCTTAACAATCATGGTATGCTTCAACCTTATTCTCTATTTCTATTGCTTTAAAAGGTGTATCGGCTGTGTCACGTAAGCTAGTAGCTCTATGGTTACGAGCAGGAAAAGGAAAAGAAGTATAGCAATGTGGAAATGCCCAAGTACGGTACGACCAAGCATTCGATTACGAGATTCGCCCTAGTCGTTCACCATTAGTCCCCGTTGGAGCCATGTTATTACATCTGAAAGAAGGCCTTATACATCCTATAGCGTCAGTCAAGCATAAGCCGTGTGCGTCTAAGGTATTCGCTTCTGGAAGCGCTTCCTTAGTTCCGCTAGTCCTAGAAGTCGAACTCGCTCGCAGGTAGGGATAATTTGTTTACATTCATTCCCAGCTAACCAACAGAGCGACTAGTGGTGGGCAAGAGGTTTTACAGGGTCAGGTACCTTCTTTATTAAATAATAATTCCCATGGTCATAGTTCCATTCGTTAGCTTTAGAAAGAAAGGGACTGTTAATTCTCTTAGTTCTTTTGACTCTTTGAGGAAAGGGAAAGGTTGTTCGTGAGAGAAAGCTCAATCATAGAGAAAACGAAAATCAGACCTCTTTTTGCTTTTCTTATTCATCAATTTCAATGCTATACTTCCTAAAAAAGGATTCCCATTGAATTGACTCTTTAGGGTCTTGGCTCAGTTCTCATCCCACCCCGGAATAGACTTTTCTTATAGTTCCCGGGTTCGTAAGAGACTTAGGTGGTGGAGAGTGACGGATGAAGACTCTTCAGTTTGCGTCCTATGATCAACCTTATCAATCCACTGTCCTCCCCTACTAAGTAAAGAACTTGAGCCAACCTTGTATCAAAGAATGTTAAGCAACTCTTCCTTGACAACCGCTGGAACTCCACTAGTGAATAAGTGACTTTTTTCAGGATTAGGAGAAAGACCCGAAAGATCCTTGAATTGCTGTAGGCAACCTGCAACCCTAGAAACCGAGTCGGACTCCCCCCGATAAAAGATCATAAGATCATCCGCAAAGCACAAGTGGGTTATCCGCTCCTTATCACACTTCCAATCAAACTTGAATTAGCCCTCTTCCACCATGCTGGTCATCAAACCAGAAAAGACTTCCATAGCTAAGACAAAAAAGAGGTAGGGTGACATCGGCGAAAGAAAGAAGGCTACCACGGGTAGAGATCGACCCTGGGGCCTCCATCAACGTGATGCCACTTCGGGCCCTAGCCTATCTTGATTCCTACGAGCCGGCTAAGTCAGACCAAGGTGACTATTCCGGGGTACAATGCCGACTCGCAAAGAGCCATCGGCAAGATTAGTCTCAAGTGCCAAACATGGGATCTAAAGACTGAGTTCTTACGTGATTGACGGTGACACCTCCTAAACTTCCTGCTTGGATCCACAGCGTGGTACCTTCCACCCTTCATCAATGCTTCAAATACGTTGATGAGAAGGGAGAAGTTCACTGGTCAAGAAGCCCTTTTTTTTCAAGGAGTCTAGGCATACTGTACGAATGCGCGTCTTTACAACTACGGCCCCGCCCAGACAGTGATGGATGACTTCAAAGTGATTATTGGGTTAGAATTCTTTCGGGAAACCAAGACCAGTGTGATGCCGAGTACTGGCACTCTTGCGATGCTTGGGAACAAGCCGTGCATGATCCCAGTTCTTTCTGCGGGAGAAGACTCTCTCAGCCCTACAGGCGAAGAAAGGGCTGAAACATAGGTTTAGTACAACGCTGTTTTTGAACTGGCAGGAGATTGAAGAGTCATCAGGAACGTTACCGAAGCCCGTGAAGCAGGTCTTTTCACACCGTGCATAGGAAAGAAGGCATACAGGAAAGAGTTCAAGTTCCATCCCTATCCTCTTTGTATCAAACCAGTAGATCTTAACCTAGCTAGGATTCTCGAATGGGGAAAGTCACGTTTAACGATGAATATGGGGAATCTTCCTCTCCCTCTGGTCGAGTGGCTTAACGCTCGACTAAGTACGTGCCTGTAGCTTCGCTACAGTAACTTACGTACCTCTATATGCATTATCTTCTACTTAGGCTTAGGTTAGGCCTAATGGATATGTATGACCTAAGAAGCCTAAAGAGGGTAGGGAGACCTAGCATGAAGCAAGTAGTGCTTTCACTAAAGTTGATAAGAGAAAAGTCTCTGACATTTCTAAAAATGAGACTAGTGCGCCTCTTACTGGAATAGCGAACCATAGCATAGTTGGCAGACAACATCCAAAGGGAACTACAAAGACTATTGGTATGCCCGCCACAGGTACGTACTCACTCGAGCGATAGGGATAGGATTACTATCCTTTGGTATGCCTTTAGGCATGTTTGCTGCGTTCAGGTACGTGTAGTCACTCGAAGAGGCTATCTACCGAACCATTCAATCGTTTGAGTCTTAACTTCTTGGAAGCACCTAAGGTGCCGGGATGAAGAGATCCGGAACTGAAAAGATTTGGATTACTGTGGAGCCTCTTTGATCGTATCGCTCTTTATCGGAGCGGTGTGATTAAAGCTCCCCTTCTCGGTCTCCGCGCGAACTATGGTCCTATGTGGGACCGCTTCTTTTAGATTCCTTGGTCCTCTCTAAAAGGATTAACCACCCTTTTGGGAGGAGGAGGGTTGTGGTAGCTGGTGTACAACCTGTATTGGCTGTATACCGCCTACTCACCTTCTCCACGACCGTCAGATATAAGACTTTGGTCGCCAACAACAAGTAGTCGGATACTACCGGTGGAACCCGGAAGCCAAAGCCTGGTATTACTTTTGATTCTAGGCGCTGTCTTGCTTCATATAGTGGGAAATCTAAACCAAAAGCCTAACAATCACATCAAAAGCACATACCATTGGTAGATTGAACTTAATAGGTAGAATTGAGAAATCAAAGTTGCAAAGAAATTTACTTGTACCTTTTTACAAGCTTCATGCAAGGTTCTTGTCTCCGCTGCTAGCTTATAGCTTTGCCATTGAAATAAGAAAAGGAAGTCTTTTCGGGTAGTCCTTCTCAGTTAAGATACTACAGGATCAGACTCCTTGGCTATAGGAGGCTGTGATTAGGAGCCTATTGGAATAGATTCCGTGGCTTGATACTTCAAAATACGCTAATTCCCCGGTATCCACTCTTTAGATCGAAGGACGTGGTAACTAAAACGAAAGATGAAACTATGAGTTGTTCGCTGCCGCTCCTGCCCTCTCTGTCTCCTATCGACGAGGTCGGAGAGGAAGCTCTCTTCCGGTCGCGCCCAAGAGAACAACATCTGGTGAGCTCATCCCCTACTCCTAGCCCAGGGTCTAGTCTCTTCTTACCTTTTTTTCAATCTAAGTGAGGTCGTGTAACTACTAAATCTTACTTCTGAAGCTAGAAGTCTTAACTGTCCGATAGAGGTGACCTAGACTTCCTTGCTGCTACCTTATCTGCTTCAGTCAGGGCCTCTTTCTTTCTCTTTATAGGCCCTGAATAGACCTTTTATTCTCATAATGTAATCTCCCACATTCAGTTCGAAAAGTAGGTTAAAGACTAATGAGATAGAACTAAACATCGAAGGAATCAAAAGTCAAAGTACAGCCTAGTTACACACTCAATCTTCATCTGTCAGCTGCAACTCTTTCGAAGACTATGCCCGCCTTAACCTTACCTTCTCTTCTACTGTATCGGCTAACATCTCAATAGGCTATTCCCCTCTAAGTGGTAACTTGGTGATGAAAGAAATGTGGTTTTCCTTATCCTTTCACAGTAGCGGACTTAGATCTCATTAGTTTAGTTTCAAACCAAGATCAGCCCAAATCCCCTCCGTGGGAACATACAGAGTAAACTCCATGGGAAGTGACTGAGTAAATTCAGTAGGCTCTGAAAGCTCCTATTAACTGCCTACACCCCTTATGGATCAAAGCCTAACTAAGAATATATCACAAAAGCCTGGCTTTCGCCCTCAGCCTTAAGAGAAGAAAAATTTATTCACTCCAACTTCTCCCTGTGATTCACTTCCCACGCCATGTAAATCTATTCACTGATCAGGGAACAGACGGAGTAAGTTGACCTCTTAGTCTTGACTTCTAAGCATGTCCCCGTTCTAAGAGAAGTCTGAAATGATTCTGTCTATTGAGATTGAGTGTGTGTGAGCCCCAGCCTCAGGCCTAAGGTAGTCAAGTCTTTAATTAAATAAAAAATTCCTGTAGCCTAAGATGAAGAAGCTATCATTGGAAGAATGGCCAGGAAGACGAATGCCTGAGAACTCTGAAAGAGCAGATAGAGGCTAAGCCATTACGAAGTCAGAAGTTAAAGCAACCTATCTTATAGCTTTCCAGCCGAAATATTTTATGATAAGAGAGGTTGAGATTAGCAGATGTAACTTCTTCCCATTGCTCACTGAATTAGTCTATCAGACAGATCCAAACCGTAAATCCTAACATCAATTAGTCTTTGTTGGGGCCTTTAGGCAATCCCTTCCGAAGTTCTAAAGTGTGAATAGAAGCTTACTCCTTCGTTTTCTATTGTTGCTGAGCTTACTCTTGTGCAATCCCTGGCTGCAGATATGGTAGGAAGAAAAGATGATTACGTACTGAAATCTTGATATTGAGGATTGAAGCCTATTTCCCGGAACTGACTGATCAAATTCAATAGAAGATAATCAACTACTTATGATGAAATGCCATAACCTGATGATTCAATTACCACGACCCTTAGATTCCATTCTGATTCATTACCCGGTCTTCACCCACTGAACTAGTCCTAGAGCAAATTAAAGATTAGGAGCTTGAGTTATGGGGGACAAAAGTCTTTCTAATAAATACAAGCCCGAGATGAGATATAGTTACTATATGATATTTTCTTGTTACCGTGAAAACAGACATAGGAAAGGCGGACTGAAGTCATTCTCTTTTGTTTTGAGAGAATCCCTTCCTCAGTATGATTATACCGAACTCCACCTTTATATAGTCTTACTAGCCAGTCCGATGAATGAGGCAGTAGAACGCAAGATAAGTTAGTAGTTTAGTTAGAATACGTGGGTCGTACTGAGGCAAGCAAGTAGCAAGCCATGGATGAAACTACACTAGGATAGCATCAAGTCTTATAGCCTTCCTTACGATGAATAGCCCGGAAATTACATAGAATTCAGTCTCGTGTGCGTGGCTAGCTGAATGCTTCGCACCTTCCTCTAGAGCAGCAGATTCTCTAAGGCCTATCGCGCCAAATAACACTATAAAGATAGCTTGGCTCTTCGTGCCTTATACCGTCAGTCTTACTGAGAAAAAGGTTGAAGCCTCTTCTCTAGGCTTTTATTCTGCTCCCCGAGTGCAAGTGCGTATGGATTACCTTAGCTTCTGCTAATTCTCTCTAAACGACCTATACCAAAATAAGGGAGTAACGAAGAAGAAAGTGTTGGAAAGGCTGTAATAAGAATGAAAGAAGTCTGAGTGCCTCTGAACCCTTAGATTCTTATCCTACTCCGCTCCTCTTTTCTGACTTCGTTGGAAATGCCTGAGAAAGGAGTCTTCTCTCGTGACCAATGCCACTAGGGCACTTCACTACGCTATCGGACATAGAAAACGAAAGGCTGACGGTGAAAGAGCAGAACCCGAACATCCTAGTGCAAGCTCGTCCTAGAGGATAGTTGGAACCGCTTCCTTAGAGGAATAGAAGTAGGATCAGACTGCCTCTGCTCCGCCAATTACTCTATCTCGGCTCGGGAGAAGAGAATGAATGTATTGATTTTTGAATCAATTTTCTGGGCTGATCTTACTCGGGATGTGACGGAGGGAGCAGCTGTCTTTGAAAAAATTGCAGTGGAAGTGATTCTTAGACTTCGAAAGCAATGCCTTATAATCAACTTCGCCGCTGGCCTTACTTCATCATAAAGGTAGCAGAGAGAAGAGTTACGGCTTTTGGTGAGTAGTTTAGATTGGGCCCGTACTTCCTTCATCTGATGATCTGGGGTAAGACACTTCGGAATTAGCAGTCTGGGAATCAATTCTTAGTCCCATATTTGATTCCACCGTAATTAATAATCAATCCAAAGAACTCTGTGATTAACTTACTAATCCCGCCCGAGCTCAAGAAGTCAGCATATAGTGCAAAAGCCCTCACTTATACATAGACATAGAAGCCGAGAGCCGCATCTCATGATATTTATTCTTCTTTTTTTATTTTACACGCCTGGGAAGCAATTACCATAGATAGGCCCTGCAAGCTCGCTAGCAAGCCATTGCGCAATCAAAGATCTATTTTTTTTAGTTAAAGCGGCCTAAGAGCTCATTAGCCCTAGTCTTCTATGCCGACACCCTTAGATGAAAGCCAAGTCGAGTCAGTAACAATCAATTCATTGGAAAGAGCAGCTTTCGGAGAAGCTTAAAATCAGTCTAAAGTTCTAAGTGACAGGGGAATTTGGCCAAGGAAATGCCGTAAATCAACCAACTACGCATACCTTGCTGAAAGAGAAATCTCCTTACTTTCGAATTATAGCGCAGTCTTTACATTTCTATAACCCCGCGAAATCGTTATATTTACTTTTCTAAACCCATACTTTCGATTTTGTAGTTCCTGGGGATCTCCTAAGGATTTGATATTTAGCTGTTTGCAATCCCGGGAGAGAATGAGAGGAGAAAACAAGCCCTAACGAGAGCAAAGAAGTCTCGGCCCGAGATCTCATGTGAAAAGAATGGGAAATAACATATGATAATAATGGTTTCCCCTCTTTTCCTCAGATCTTGTAGGCGGGAAGGTCTCACGTAGTTAACTTTGGTTGAAAAAAGCCGTGCTGTGAAATAGCACGTAAGTCTGAATATATGATTCCGAGTTATATTAACTTTCGGTTACTGCCGCTAAGATAGAAGATAGAATTGAAATCTCGGTCCGTGAAGAGACTATTTATCCTTTACCCGGTAACAGACTAAAGAATCATATCCTTGATCTGGCTGAGGATAAGGTAGCAGCAGTCTTATAGGATGCTTGAAGGTCTGCTGCTTATCAATGTGCCCGTAAGCAGTTAATTTGCTATTGTATGCATTATGGCCCGAGATCTGTCATTATATGATAATACGCATCCCGTCTGGAAGAAAAGTCTTTCTATTCCGTCAGGAAGAGATCTAACTATTGGTCTTTCAATCCGATAAGAATGAGCAGCTAACAAGGAAAGCACTAAGACCGGGGATTCCCCTATACTAACCGTCGGAAGAAAAGACTGACGCTTGGCTACTCTCCTGCTTGGGCTTCTTCCGGAATCGAAAGCAAAATTTCGCGTAACACAAGGAATCCGCATCTGCCTACGGCTAGGAAGTTCGAATCTCTTCAACAGTTTTCGAGGAGGATCTGCAAGCATCCAAACTCACACTAGCTCTAACACGCCCTGCTTCCTCAGAGCAGAGTGAGAAGTTGGAGATTCCCGTTTTTCGAGATAGACTTAGACGTAAGGAGAAAAGTAGATCTTTTGTTACGGAGATGCCTCCAGGCTATTCCCCCTGCTGAATCAGATCTGGTAGTTGCAAGCAGTGTTAGAAGGCTAAAGCATTACGAAGTCTGATAGAGCAGAGACAGAAGTCAGGATTTATTAACCGTCTATCTAACATAGATAAAAGAATAGAAATCCGATAGTAGCTATAGTCAAACCCTAACATTCCATGCCACTCTTTAAGGTTATCTTGAAGCTATAGATGGTCAAAGTGTTCATAGTCGGGTCAAGTGTTAAGTTAGCGCTAAGATCCGGACTCATTTCTTTAGCAGTGGAATTTTGCATAAAGAGCCAGGAAGTCTGACTAATGCCTTAGATTCAGTTCCTACTCAGTCTGATTCACTTCCTAATCACTGCAAATTCCCGCCTCTTAACCGAGTGAAATAAGTATGGATATTATAATGCTAAAGACCCCACTAAAGACAGAAATGTTGCAAGGCATCAACTCTTCCTAGCCTTCCCCCGCTCACTGAACTACTATAACTATAGAGGAAAGAGCTGCCCTATTCCTAGATCTTCCCTGGGAACATACCATTGAATCTATTCTCAGCTCCTTGGGAGCATACTAAAGCTAAAGATAAGCTGTAAAATAGAATCTTAACCGGTCTTATCCGGGCTTTTCATCCTACACCTGGTGATTCAATTCCTATTTATATGCAGAGATAAAGACTGATATTTAGTTACGGAGAAGCACTACGAAATCATAATTTGCAGCTAGCAAGGAATTGCTTGTAGCAATCCCATTACTTGGAATTATAAGAAAGCAGGATAAGTTCGAATGCAACCACTCTTGACGCCTTCGTTCAATCCCTTCCTGTTCCTGCATCTTGAAAGCTAGGCAAGAAAGTCAGATTATGTTGAGGATGCTTGCAGGTCTATACAATCCCTTCCGGGAAATAGATTGATAATGTGTTCACAGAGCTAATTCCTTTCAGTCTTTCCTATTGAAACAGAGAAAGCCGATCTAGTACTATTAGAATACTCTCAACGAATACTCTCCCGTCCTGAGTTCGATTGAATTACTATTGTTCTTGAAATCCAAGAAGGAAGTCAGTGCTGGCTCTTACAGAATCTTGTCTTTACTTAGTTTCAATCCTTTTCGGAAGGCTGAGCTTCCTCTTTCTCTTTTGAGACGAGCCCTTCCTGATACTTAGAAGCCGGAGAGCTAACATTTCTTATCCTTTGATATCCCTTAAGCTGGAGGTGGCACTTAGTTAGACTTTTTCGTTGATAAAAGCAGTACTGGATTCATCTTTTACACGACCTTACTTTGAAAAGGTAAGCAATGAAGTAGGCTCTAACAGCCTCTTACTATTCCTAATCCCTCCCTGTTAATCAATTCCCTGGAACATACTCATACTATTGAATAAAATCCTCTGGGCTCTTCCATGGAAAGTCATTGAGGAAGTAGCTCTTTCATTCCCCTTGACAGAAAAGAAAGGCGAGTAAGGCAGAAGCCTGAGACAATAGCTCGAACGAGAAGAGTTAGAAGCCAGAAAGAGAAGACAGAGAAGGAGGTTACCTGCAAGCTTCCTCGATCTATTGACCTTAATGCAAAAAAAAAAAAGAGAGTAAAGTCAGTAAGAAAATGAAAGAAGTCATGATCTTTCGTTTGCTGGGGAAAACATAAAGTCTTCTATCGTTTGTGAGCAATAATGAAAGAAATCCTCAATATCAAGACTAATCGAAGGACAGAAAGTCAATCATAATAGAAAGACAGAAAGAAATAGAAGGCTCTAAATAGAACTACTTGCTGCTTTCCGATAGACTAGTTCAGTGAGCGGGAACTAAGAGTTCTAGCTTTCCTTATAGACCACCTTTCCCACTTCCTCTTTCATATCAAAGCCAGTTACCCCTCCCTCCGAAACTCACTCCGGAACGAATAAAGATGTGGTTACCTACTGACTGACCTTCCTGGAAGCTAACCTTTAATAGTGGAATTTCATCCCTCGATTCTGGGTAAAGAGAATAGGACTTCCTAACTTGACTATCTAACTACTTACTATCCCAACGGGACTTTCAAAGAAAAGGAGATCGGAATCTCCGAATCCTAATATTCAGTCTTTATCTTCCTTACCCAGGTTGGAATATCATAGGCTTGAAGAGCCTTTCTTCAGGACTAGTTAGATCAGGGTTTAGGAATAGATTCACCGGGCACGAACGAAGTCAGATGCCTTTCTTTCCTAGCTTACAAGGCGTACTAAATAGAATGTATTATCTCCCGCTCTTTGTAAGCAGTTCGGGCCTGTATTAAAACCTAAAGATTAACTCAATCTCCTCTTGCTGTCAGTCTTCTATTTCCTCACGAACGAAGTCAGAGCTATAGCTTTCCTTACCTTAGCAGTAAGACTTCCTTGCTTGCTTATCTGATGAAGTAGGGCCAGCCTTTGCCTAAGCCTTTATATCTGATTCAATGACACTTTTTTTCGAACTTTGCCTACCTTACTGATTCAGTCAGGGCTTTACCAAGCAAAGACTAGAAGTCAGTCCGTTACCCTCTTTCTTAGTCTTATGGCCTGTCGGCTTATTGGATTTCTTTTGAGTTAGGGTGAGTAGAGAAGTAGGGACTAATAATGGAGTTAGCTTTATTGCTGCTCTTTCTCCCTGTCTGTACTTAAGACTTAAGCCTAATAGACTGAGCTTCCAGGAACACTAAAAGCATCTCGAAATAGATAAAACTAGGTTACCATAAGGTAATGAAAGAGCTAAATTCCTTACAAGCTAGCTCCCTGGTAACTTAGAAGATCATCTCCTAGACTGATTACGGGTCGACTCGACTTAAAGAAATGAAATCCTGAGACGAAGGGAACTCCCTGACTTCATTCTATAGGCTTTTCCTCATAAGGATATGATTCAATAGTGAGTTCACGGGGATCAGGGATTTTTGCTTCTCCTTATTTCATACTTCGTAGTGCTCACCCCTAAATAGAACTCATAATCGAAGGACGGAAGCCTAACTTCGAATATAACCAATACTGGCTCGGGTTCTGACATCCTATCCTACCTGATCAGGAATGCGCAATAATAGAAAGAGGATGCTCTGCCTTCTTTACGGCTTGAGTAACTAGAATCCTCCAAAGAGAATCTGCTACTTGATTTACTCTGTAACTTCCCGCCATGGGTTTTGAAAGTTATTTACCGGGCTTAGTAATTGAATAGTAGGGATAAGGGGTATTGTATTCCATGGTTTTGGGATAAGATTCTTAAAGAGGAATGAAAATCCCATCGGGCTAGTATCGAAAGAGAAAGATAAGTACCTTAAGGCATAGGGCTTTTCAAAGCTAGCCAGTTTTCCTGGGTCTAGGGGATGAGGAAGTTAAGAAAGACTTGAATTAGTTCTGGGACGAGTTCAGGCCTTGCCTTAGCGTAAGCCTTATTAGTAGCTTTCATCCTTGCTGCCAGATCAGAAGCAGGAGGGGAAATATGAGACTTTCGTCTTTCAGACTGAATGATTGTTGTATTTCTTCCAGGGCTTGAAAAGAGCCTTACCTACCTTATAAGATGAAGTAAGAGCAGACTTATCCTTATAACTTAGACTTATTAGTGGCATTTCTTTAGTTACCTTAACGCAATTATTCCAGGCCTACAACAAGATCTATTGAAGCAGGGTAAATGGGCTTCTCTTTATCCGCTCGGTCGGTATAAAAATAGAGATGAATCAAAGGACTCTTCGTTCTTATACTTTATCAGATTTGATGGCAACAAGAATATCATGCCTTTTTCCTGCAGCTCAGGATGCTTGCAGGTAGAAGCTCTCTTCTGTATCAGCATGTCTTCTTTTAGAAAGAGTTAATACCGATCTTTTTCCTAAAGCCGTCTAACTATATAATATAGAAATATAAGCCTACTATTCTAACTGCCTGACTTGACTTTAAATAAAGCTGAACTACGGTCTTTCAAAGACTTAGTTAGAAGATGCTAGCTCGGTCTTTCTTTCTTACTCTTTCTTACTTAGTAATGCTCTAGTCTTCGCTAGCTCTGACATCCTTCGTAGTGCTCTTGTTCTTGTCTAATCTTCTCATCCTTATCCACTCTGCTCTGTCCGATTCCGATAGAGTACTGTAGTGACTTCTGTGGGAAGACAGAAAGATAGAATACTCTCTTTCAGCTCTTCTGTCTAGAGCTGGTATTGAAATAGAAAATCTAAGTCATAATGCTCAGCCTGAGACTATTAACTGTCATATATAGGAGTGAAGAGAGCCAGGGGAGGAAAGGTAAGAAATTCCTTGCTTTCAATACAACCTATTTCCCCTGTAACTTAATAACCCTAGTCTTCTTACTTTCGAACTTCGGAAGAGCTTATAACTCAATACTAAATAAGAAAGTCCCCCCTTCGTAACTAAATAAGACTTGTAGCTTTCCCACTAAGATAGGTTGCTTTCTCCTTCTCAGTACGGGCCTTCTATGTATGAAAATCGAAATACTAAGACTGTAACTCTGAACTCTACTAAGTATGTTCCTAGGGTGAACAGAGGGGATAAGACAGGAATCAAAGAAGGAAAGATTAATATTTCGTTCTATTTTGCCCTTTAGAGGCCTTTTTCTGTTTTATGGCCGTATCTTCTCATCATGTAAGATGCAATATGATGCCATCAAAGCAAAGTAGGTTTTCCACTCAAAGATCTCGCCGAAGCAGGACGGGCAGTGTGACATACTTTACATCGGTAATCAATTCCGTTATTTCTCATTCACAGGATTACGGCTTCACTAAAGTAAAGACTACTGATTAACGCCTGCCTAAGCCTTGATATTTCTTTACTCCCCGATCTATAAAGTAAGGCCTTTGAATACCTATACTAGCGCCTTTACCTGCGTTTCCCTCCAACTTTCACTTTAGCCTAGTACACTAGAATTTAGACCGCTTCAAGCTAAGCAGAAAGAAAGATTTCCGCCTTTCGTAACTCATGCACACTTCGGGGGGAAAGATAACTACACTAATTCAATCTCTTTACAGCCTTGTCAGTCAATCGAAACTGATAACTAAGTCCTGAAGCAACTAAGACGGAATCTCGGGCTGATCTTAAGAAGACTGGAAAGATCTAACTCTAAACTATTCGAAAGTACGGGGGAAGTTGGAAATCCTTTATAGGGAAACCTGTAACAACTAATCCTACTATACATACTTGACTAGCTTTAGACTTGTTACTCTTTCTACTCTTTTTTACTCTTTCTAAGGGCGGGCTTCCAACTTCTATAGTTATAGTTGTCTTAATCTCCGCAACATGCGAAAAGGATCCTAATACTTGACGCCTTCTCTTTCCTAAAGTCTAGTTCAGTGCCAAATGGTTTTGGTGAGGAAGGCAACAATCAGACTTCTGGGTGAAGATCAGGGATGAAAATTCCCATGCTTTAGCCCTCAAATTTCAATCGAAAGGGGAAACAGGTATTCTCACTTTACTTGCCGGGATTGTATCAATATTCTCCTTGCTTATCTTTCTACGGACTCTAACTTCCCAATTGCTCCCTTTGAAGACGAAGTTGGACTTGACTATAGGGCGAGCGAAGTGGTAAGACCAGCAATCATCCTCCAAGAATGCTACCTCCTCAATAACTCCCACTGGGATAATGGCTTTGGGAAGTGAATCTATGACTTCTATGTCTCAATCTCTGGCAGGGAATGAAAGAACAAAAGATATATATAGGAAGCTTGCTGGTTTCCTGCTGCTGACTTCGGAATGCTATGGTCTCCTAACACTGCTCTTGTCGTAATGTTCTAGTTCCTTACTTTAGCTTCAAGCTAAGCAGTAAAGACTAAATCTTCATCTAGAAGTCCTGAAGCTATCACTCTTCTCTTTCTTATCACGAAGGCTATAATCTTCCTTTCGAACCTAACTAGCTCCCGTGTAAGTCAATCGTAAGTACCTTAAGGCATAGGGCTTTTCAAAACTAGCCCATTTACCTGGGTCGGTATGGCTTGTAACAAAAGAATCTTACTTATCCCCACCTGAAAGCGCATCCTCTGGGAATAAAGTTCTATAACTATCATTTCCGTTTCAGTCTCGGGTTACGTTATACCCCTTCACTTCAAGTAGAGGTCTTAGGTCACTTTATCAATCTTAGAGCTCTCTATCTATGTTCTTTCGACTGATACAATTCCTTAGCTTATGAGATCCCCGGCTCTTATTGACTGAGAAGTTCACTACTATTTAGAATGACTTATTTCCCGCTCCTCTATATAAGGTCGTTGTGCTTTCCTTTTTTGCAACTCAGGTTCCTCTTAGCTTCCAGACGTGACTACAACATAGCCCCTGCTTTCTCAACTCTTGAGGAAGAGGATGCTTTCAGGCTCTCGGGCTTCAGTTCTATGGCTGTTCTTTCCTCAGTAAGTTACCACAGAAGGGAACTGACTGATCTTGGTGTTGGATGAGATTCTATAGGATAAGGGTTAAGACACTAATTGATGTCTTATTTAAGAGTAAGAGTTCGCTCCATTAATGGTGTATGTAGTAATATCATCCCCCATAGAATAGGATAGAATAGGAGGGATTTTGCAGTTATTCTCTTGGGTATTTTAAGTTATTAGGAGGGAGAAAGGCCATATCTGTCTTTTATTCCCTTCCTAACTCTAGAAAGAGGAAGCTAAGTCAATGCTTTGCAAGCTCAATCTCTTTCGTAGTGCTCAGCCTAAATTCCATAGTAAACTCGTTGAAGTCATTCACCGGAAACTGTCATTCTTTACTCAGAAGGATCTTCTTCGATCTTCTCTTTTCCCTCATTCTGGAATTCCCTACGTGAGCACTTTCTACTATCTTTGTATTCCCTCTATCCGGGTGGATATCCTCTTATTAGAGAAAAGAAAGGGGCAACAAGGAAAAGAAAAACAAGGGACCTAAAAGGGACTTGTATTCTAAATCCCTATCGAAAGCCCAATTAATAAGATAATCGCACCGCTTCCAGCAACCTTAGGCAGCAGAGAATAATCATACAACCTAGCTACTCTTCTCTTGTAGCAAGAAATTATAGGAATTTACACTAAGAAGAGATGCTACATATTCAATATATCACTAAGCCCCATACCTTATGAGGCATTTCAATTTTGCTATGTTTTCCGTGCACGAACAATGTTTCCGAGTATGAGGCTCTGTTGATTGCTGTTGAGTTGGCTATAGCTCTCCTGTTTCCCAGAGTGGTTAGGAGAAAAAAGAAAATGATAGAATGTAATTCTATTCCCTTAACTATAGTTAATAGTTAGAAGTTAGAGTCTAGTTTCTTCTTCATATTCAAAGACTTAGACCATTGGGGGACCGGCTTCGCGAGACCATTCTTTTTACTGAGCTATTTAATAAATAATAAAGAAAAGAAGGAAGAGAAATCAGAAGATTTGGCAAGAGATGCATTGAGCTGATGCTGGGAATTCTTCTTCGTGGTTATCAACCTGGCAAACCTACCTTTTCATCTCTCCCGAACTTGAGCATATCGAGAAAGAACCTTTTTTTACTTCCCTTTCGCTAGGAATTAAGCCTTCAAGGAATTACTTTTCTATGCATGCCCTTTTTTTTCCTCTAATGCTCAATAGAAAGCTCATCAGGCCGATAAAGCGCTTTCAAAGTCGTTCCCTAAGTGTGATTTTAGGTGAAAGCCCAGGAAATCCTTACCTTCCTTATCATTGAAAGATGCACATCATCTTTTAGGGAATTTGGTAAGAAAAGACAAGGACCCATTTGGCTAAGTTTCCGTTTCTTTTTGACTACTTGACTACTCTACTAAGAATTGATTTCGGAAAAGACGACTAGAGTGGAACCGAAGAACTTGAGGAAGTTTTCGGAGTTTCGGGGAGCTACTTCCCCGGGCCTATTTTGTTAGATCGGTATAATAATTCATTGATTTAACGACAAAGTAGAGGTAAACGGCTTCTATGAAAAGAGAAATGAGATATGAAAAGAGAAATGAGAGTCTTAGTTAGCGCTCGCTCCTTACATCAAATAATGTAATAAGTAAGCGCAAAAAAGAGTTTTCGAATCCTTCCTCCTCTTAACTCTTTTAGGGAGCTGTTAGGTTGGAAGCTTACAAAGGCTCCGGACTCATTATGTGCGCGTGTACTGAAGGAGAAATCTTTCCCAGCTTGTTTTTGTATTTGGAAGGTTGGGCTCGTGCCTCTCGTTTACATATAGGATTTTTGTAGGCTCTTAATAAGGCACTTTTTCTGTCGCATTAAGGCGGCTTGGCTTGTCGGTGAAAATGGGGGATGACCTTGGTTGCCTATCCCTTGAACAGGAATGGGGTCACACCGAGAAGCTAACAATATTGACAATTTACGAAGAAGAATTATTGATGGGAACTGAAAAAGCATCATACCGGAACTTGGAACGAAAAGTCTTTCTGAGACCACTTTCTAAAAAAGAAAAAATATGCAGAGACTTGCCTTAAAAAAAAGTAGATGAGGACAGGACTTCCTTGCTTGGCATTACAATCGCCGAGGCCTTCCAATTCGAATAAGAGAAGAGCTCGATCTTAGTGCCCACAGAGATTAATCCACTAGCCTTTACTTCTCTCCATGCCAAGATGAGATGGCCTGGAAATGGATATGAAGTGACTAGTACTGCAGCTGGCGCATTTACTGGTTCGACTGAAACGGATTACTGGTCAAAATGAACCCACAACATCCATCTTCATTGGGAATAGGTGCTTCAACAAGCGTCATCTCTATAATAGAAAGATAATATAAAGCCAGAACTAGAAAAGTGGTTCACAAGCAACAAGCTTATTGTATTGGCTCGGTCAACCGAATCGACGAATGCTACCTCAAATCACAAATCAAATAAAGAGTGCTTTTTGTGCTGACCAAAGTCTAAGTATAGCGTAATGTGATGTGCTAGCGCACCCCATTCTCCTCTTCCAGATCTGATGCTGGGTAACAACCTAGGCCTGGAGCGACTAGCTTAGTTATCGTAAAACATATGGATTTGGCGGGAATGTCACTAGGCTGCTGGTCGAATTAATCCAAATATTAGCTTGAACTCCCCCTTGGAATTGACTATTAGCCTTTCCCCGATGCTTCCGTATTCCAATACGGGTAGGATTAGTAAGAGATGAGCGACCTGGTGCCGAGATCACCTCTTCTTCTGAACTAGAGTCGTTACCCGAGAAGCCCAAGGTTTTTTTTAATTCCTTCCACAAGGAAAATGAAAATACCTTCAACATCTCTCATAAGTCCTCAATCTAAGCCCTTGGTCATTCCGTAAAGTTAGGAACATCTAATGTGGTCACTATTAGATCACATCAGATAGTGAAGAATAGGCCCAATAGGCTAAACAGGCAATGCGCCTAGCTCAGGAAAACGTCAGTTGATAAACCTAGGGGAGTGGTACCAATGCTGATGCTGGGTTTTTCATTATATAAAATAGAAAACAGGGCAAAGAAAACATATGCTATGAAGCTACAGAAGGGAGGCCTTACTATGGTCTTATTATTGCTAAGAAGATAATCAAAAAAATGGACTAAAAAAGGCTGATTTTCTACGTGCCTTGCCTAACCTAAAAAGTTTATTCTTCCTTTCGAAGAGCTCAGTACTCGAGGAAGGATCAGAGAATCTACTCTTTCTCTTTACGTTACGGTTAGCGGTCTAAAATAAGGCTTGCACTATCTTCGGAGAATCGGATAGAATCCACTTTCTCTTTATTCGCTGGAAGTGGGATAAGCCTCTAAGATACTATGATGGCTTAAACCGAAAGACCTTGAATCAAGGCGCCCCGCTAAGGCAGATCGGAATGGAAGGGCTTACATCAATGAAAGTCGATGGTTTGCACCTAGAATGAATGAAATAGAATGTAGTCTGTCTGATACTAGACGAAATGGAACCGAGAGCCCCAGACAACCCAGAGGGACTTCTGAGACTTATTAGTAGACTCAAGCGAATGACCCAACAGTAAGTCCTTATAAAACTAACAGAACTTTCAGTAAGACTGAAACTGATAGAAAATATCTACGACCAGCCTACATTCCCCTAGCTAAATATTCAAATTAAAAAAAACAGGCCTCGCATTTTATGCTTTAGAAAGCTTGCCCGCTCTCCTACCTCAAAAGAGAAGATTGTTCCATAGTCCTGTCCTACTCTCCTTACCAATCTACTTTGAAGTATCAGGCAGAGCTAAGACCTCTATTTAGTGATAGAAAGATAGCAGGGAGAAAACAATATGAAAACAAGAAGATTGTCTGATAGATAGATGCAAGGTAAGATAGAAGTCAGGGTGCTAATCACCTATGACAAGCCTGACTAAATGAAGGATATAGGATAACGACTATAACGACTATCTGGACCAGACTCACTCAGGCATTTACCTAGCTATCTAGGTAGATAAAACCAAACCACTACTTATATCTATTTACTATATACTATAATACTATAGGAATAAGCTATGAAAGCATGGGAGCTCTTATCTATTTTAAGACGGAAACAGCTATCTCCTGCAATCCAATCAGGTTCTAACTCAACTCCTTCTATCTCTTTCCTGCCTTAGGAGCGAATCTACGAATATATTCTTGAAATCCCTGATTCTGATACAAGAAAGAAGAGGGTCAACCTCTCTTGCCTGATATTATTCTTTCATAAAGTCTTATACCTTTCTTATCCGAGTAGGAAGCTATTCTGAGTAGCGGACTATCTTGTGTCTTAATTATTTGTATCCTAAGATAGTCCGCTATCCCCTATCTATCTAGATGGAAGGTTATAAAAAGATGGAAGAAAGACTACCTAATCTAATTCATCTTCTTACTTGACTGTCGGCTAAACGAGATGCTGTTAAAGAATCTCTCTTTTTGTTATGACTGGCATTAACTTCCTTAACGGCACTGGTAGATTTCTAATAAAAGACTTTATTTTAAGATTTTAAGAAAGATTGAACATAAGTTCTTGGAATGCTTCATCAAACAAAACAAGCTTTATTCAAAACAGCAAAATCATTCAAACCAAGACTAACTTTTCACCGGACAAACCTCTTTCTTTGACTAAGACTGGAAAGGGTCAATAGGAATAAGGTGGAGATAATTTTTGGTCGATCTAGATTCTAATGCAACTGGCACACCCGGCACCTTTTGACATAATTGATGCATGCTCAGTCTTGGCCAGTACCGAGATTCATTCTTTTACCCTTCCATCTTCCTTGACTCTAATCTTCCCCGCCTCCGTGCACCTCTCTCATAATCTTTTCCCCTCGTAACACATATCATTAATACCCCAAAAAAGACTTCTTCGATACAGTTTGTTCTCATACCTTTTAGCTTGTCTTATGATATTTCGGATTCAATGCTTAGTCCTGCTCTTACAGGTTGGTAGAAAATTCCTCAACTATTGGGTAAATATAGATCAATGAGAGCGAGTTTAAGCAACATCACTAGAAGAAGGAGTTGATGAACTAAAGTCTATCTGTTCTGGTTTATCAAAATAAATTCTTTTTCACTTTCACTTTAACAAAGCCCAGATTTTCAAATATCTGCCCGGAACTTTAGGACGGAAAAGAAGGTCAAAACGGACCCTATTGATTGACCATAGATTCCCACACCCTTAGCCCGTACCAGCGCAGCGACTATTGTTCGATGTCGAGGTATATAGGGCGAGAGCCAGCTAAGAAACCCAGTCAATTTCACTTATTTTTCTACTTCGAGCCAAGGCAATCTGGAGACCAGTACGGACAGCCCAAGCCCAGAGTTCAGCAGTCAAGTTTGTAACAACTCCAATTCTAGCTGCATAACCTCGAAGCCAGACGTCCGATCTTCCTCGATCCCACTTCATGTTGGGATTCACTAACCTTTCTCTTTTTGCATTTCTGCTTCCAGAAATGAAAGATAGTATAGAGCGTAGCGTTGGCTATGGTGCCATTTGCGAAGAAATGAGTTTATGCGCTTTCTTTTACGCTCTTTCTCCGTATTTGATGCTCTTATCGGATTGGATGCTTGATTCCTTAGCAGAGCTACTGATTTTAGATGCGGAACCCAGAGCTAATGGCTCTTATTTTTTTTGCCCATTGTGATCCAGAATCCCAAGGGAGATTTCTGAGCTACGTATCCGGTTTCGGTCGTAACGTGCCAAGCCAGGCCAGTTCCTTGAATTTTTCCATCGAGCTCAAAAACGTTGTAGAAAGGAAGCTACCTGATTAGAGTTTTCTTCCTTTTGCAAGTCCCAGCGGTCAAACGAGTTTAAACTCCGCTAAAAATTCTTCCTACCTTGTAGCCTAGAGTTTTCACGCTTGTCTGCTATCAAGGATATCTAGAGTCACATAAGGCCTTATTTTCACTCTAGGCATTCGAAATGATATTTATCATTCTCTATCTTTTCATTACATCCATTGGTTAACTCACAACCGAAGTGACTCCAACGAGCTCATAGAAATACATCTGAACACCAGGTCAGTCAGATCAAGATCTAGGCACGTGCATATACCGTTACGATTCAATAGCTCTGGGCTCAGAGATAGGGGAAGCCCAACCTATTCACTCCTGGGCAAGGGGCTTACTAAATTAGACGGAAACTATACAATAGAGATGGAAAGGGCTTCTATGGGAAAGATGTGAGAGAGATAAAAAATCATTTTTCTGAGTTTACTACTCATACAATCTACTTCTTGAGTTATTAGTATATATAAAGCATAGATATAAGATTCCTTATACTTATTTACTTATACGTGATTACAGACTGATTGTACTAGCTTCACTACGGATCTCAAAGAGCCAGAGAAGCTAATTCTCATTATAAAGAACTATTAGTTTATAACTAAAGACAGAGCAATATACCGAAAAGACTTTTCCTTGCTTGAGTTTCGTAATGATTTGACCTCAAAAGTCTTTGAAGAATAGCCGAGGCTCCGGGTGAATAGTCAAGCCTTCCCTCGGGGAGATACCCTAGTTGCTAGGCTCAATAGTCCAAGACAAATAAAAGAAGACAATCTTTACCTTTGCGAACACTCGAGTAGAAGAAGTAATGAAAGCAACTTTGATGAGAATCGATTCTAAGGCGCAAACAAACTCACAATTCTAAAATCATAGAAAATCATAAAGGGCTCATTATACAAGAGGAAGAGGGTCAAAAGAGAATGAGTTAGGATCGAAGAAATATACGGAAGGCCAAGACATATGGAATCCAGGTTTCGATGAAGTACGACAGGACTAGCTTTCTGACTGAAGGATGGATCTTTCTCTTTTCTTTTTTAAATAGAAAGACGGACAGAAAGGTATTTGCTAGACAGGCAGACTCCCCTAAGAAAGAGCCCTTTTGGCAGTTGTTGTCTCTAACCCATCCAAACCTAAGAAGTCTAATTCTCCTTCTATCTTGCTAAATGTCCTTTCTATTAGTCCAAGATGGAAAGTCGCTCTTATAAAGTAAGCCGGATGCAGACTCTATTTTGTGAATTTGAAAAGGAATCGAACTGGGCAACTCAGTGACAGTGGAAAGAGTCCTTAGGTACACTTTTCTATAACTTCTGCCAGCTCTGCCTCTTAGTCTAGCCATGGTGAAGACTTACAAGGCTATTCTTACTGACTACTAAGTCCAACTACTAATCTAATAGGTGTCTGACATTTCAAATACATCAACATCAGCACGTGGATTCCCAGTGAAGCTTCTAGCTTTAAAGTTCGGCTTAAGGCATTATCCTGGACTAACTTCCACTTATCTCTTTTTGTCTAGATCCATTCAGTAGTCTTTCTCCTCTGTATTCGCCATAGATAATGTCCTTGAAGTTTGTTCTGGTTCTGCTTCATGGATCCCTTGTTTATACAATTAGCTGGAATATATTCCGCCCATTCAACAAGCAGATGGGAAGACAGTTCTAATAAGGGTTTTTCCTATCTCTGCCTGAGCTTATATTTTGTACGCCTCCCCGGGCTTTCATGATTTCTTCTTTCTCTTTAGAAAAGGTAAGAGCTCTCTTACCGCTTAATGAGTTAGGCATACTTTCGATAGAGTCAAATAGTTAGGGGATTATGGGACTAGCTAGCTCTATTGAGTCATGGGATATATCATAGCATAACTGCTATGACCGTTAGTATAGGCAGTCTTAGTAATAGGTAGAATTGGCCTAGCACCTGTTGTTCCTTTTATGAGGTCAGGAAGCTCTACTGTACAAGGAATTCGGACAGGGAGTAGTAGCAAGAAAGCCACCCCTGGTGCCACTGACTGGGTCTTAAGCGGGCTATTCTATAGACCGGGAAAGGACTCCTCCACTTCTAGGCTCGATTACTCGCTAGGCACATATTATAGGCGGATACCCTCTCTTTCTTAGAAAAGGGAAACTCCTATCTGTGAAAACTAACTATTTGAAGTGAAGTGTGCTCGAACCAATAAAGTGGAGGTATCTACTTGACGGATAGATAGACTTCTGCCAGCACACTTCAAGTTAGGAAAGGGCAGGACGCCTTTCAAGGGCGGACTTTCTCGATTGCATGCATAGAGCCATCTTCGGTTCCAAAACCTTCTGCTCTGGGGCTTTAGTATGGTTTTTTGTATCCGTTCCATCTCAAGGTTCCAAAGCCGAACAACAAGAGATGCCTTCGTTCCCGGATTCAGATAATGGATTGGAGACTAGGGTGCATAAAAGATATAGATTCCCTCGCTTTCGATGACCTACCAGCCCGAACAAATTCCGTCTTTCGAATCAAGAGGAAGGAATGGATGAAAGCCCGATGCTGGTAAGATTGAGAGTTTTGGTTCCGGAACTACGAAATGAATGAACTTATTTCGAGGTAGCTAGTTAGCGGCTTGCCTGCCTTTTCGACACGGATTCCCCTTTCTCCTACCGGTATGCTAGGAGGGCCATGCCTACAAAAGAGGCTCTCCCTTATAGCTCTTTCTTAGTTGCTAACGAGACCATCTCTTTAGGTAGTGAAGTGAGTGGCAGTCAAGTCTCTATCCCCCCTCCTGTTTAGGAAGATAGCAGCCATCAAGACAGCGAAGAATCACTTATTGAAAGGATTCAACTGAATAAGGGGCGTAATGGGTACGAACGTAAGGAGGAAAGTCCCAGGAAAGCCTCAGTTGGGTAGGTCAAAACTTCCGCTTCCGGTATGGGACAAGCAAAGGGATCGGCCTGGCCTTTGGACAGGTTGGTGAGTCTGTCCATTTTTTGGAGTGAGAAAAGTAAGTTGATTCCGTTCCTGAGGTTCTTTCTTCGCAAGAGTCAATGCTACTAACGCAAGACTGGATTCAATACCGGAATTCCTGGCAAGCTCGTCAATCCCGATGCTAGCGAAGCCTCACTTCAACTAGTCGGCAAGCGAATAGGAAAGTAGTCTTTATCCGCGGCAAGCATATAAAGAGAAAGTACCGAACAGCCCGAGGAGTAGGCTTCCCGATGCAGAACTCTATTCCCGGAGGTCGTTCATAGGAGGAGCCTTATGTCGTAGGCCCTTGCCCAGTGGATAAGGAGGGATCTTCCTTTAGGTGCGGAGGAGTAGGCTAAGATCAGATCGAGAGCTTCAATAGGAAAGAGGGGGTCCAGTTCCCAAAGCAAAGGAGTTCTATTCCTTTTCCTAACGTAGGAGGTCCCTTTAAACCCTTAGCCACCTCGGCGTGATGGACAAGGAAACCTTCCACACTCACAGCCCTACTTTGGCTATATTAGAATCGGTATAAAAGGGATTACGAAGAATCGTAAGACAAGACTAGCATCTCATATTTGCTACGCCCCCCTGAAAAACAGACTTTTTGCGATTAAATCTTTATCGGGTAGCAATGAAGGAAACTGCAAGCACCCTCGTTCTTCGCTAAAGGTCATACATGAGTATGCCTCGAAGATAAAGGAAGAATTTTCTATGTACAATCCTAATCCCCCTAATCTGTTTAGCAATCTAGTACTAAACAAAGCTAGTCTTCGAGGGCCAAAGCTTTGGTTCACCACCGGATGGGTTTATTAGGGGAAGGAAGGCGGCTAAGAATAAGAAGAAGAAAAGGCGCTTTTAGCGACAGAAAAAGAAAAGGCCGCTTCTAGGCCCTAACAAATACAATTTTCTATAGAAGAAAAGAAACTATTGGACCGGCAAGGGAGAGGAGTGAGTTTTTGGACACTCGACTTACAGGCTCTCGTTACAGGATTTGAGCTTTTGCCACACAACGACCGATACGGACATGTTGCTAGGAATTTCACCTTTCAAGGGCGGGGGAGGGGTGATCTAGTGGCGTAGCCACAACGACTTCCTTTCTAAAATCTATCTATCTAACCGGGGGTCCGTTTTCCCAACTCAATCTATCTAGTCGCGTAACGAATTCCCTAAATCAGTCTTTATAACCCTCCTTTAATTTAATATGTTTTTCTCCTCTTGTTAGAAGCTTTTCTAAGTCCTATATAGTTTTTTAGGGGACGGTATGGAGCCACTTTCTTCGTATAGGGAATACCTATTCCAACTCCATATAATATAGGGCGAGTGCCTTCTAAAGCCGCCTCTTGCCCACTTCCTTCCACTCGGATCACTAAGGCCGACTGCTCTGGTATTTATGTAGTGAATTACGATTGTTATGGACTGTAGCGAGGTAGGCTATATGCTTATATCCCCTATCCTTTCCCCCGCTATAACTCCTATTCCGCGAGTAGAGCTACATACCTTATGCGAGTATAAGACCATTCGTCATTTCTTATCCTTTTTTCTAGTAGTTCCGCTTTAGTACCGATGGAGCAGCTAAAAAGAATACATAGCATCCGAAGTTCATCTATTTACAAGAACAAGAGCAGCGGATATGCTTAAGCGGAGAGTTAGAACTCATCTGCGACGAGGTATGGAACTCTACTTTATGGTTCGCGTATAGATTCGGTTTTATCGGAGAGGAAAAAGGTGCACCTACCTTCGTTTAAAGCAAAGCCGGTGGAAAGCGATACCGAGAACACGATCGAAAAGGTGGTATAGTTGGCCCTATAGGAATGAATCGATCGACTACCGTAGCTGAGGATATCAACTGCCTGAACCCCCTTCTATGAATGAATGAAATAGTCCCTTTCTCTTCAACTTCTTTCTACGCCCGCTTCTTTCTATAGGCTATAGGCCACCCTCATTCGCCTTTACGTAGCTTCAGAAGTAGTAATCGGAGAATGAGTGGAAAGAGGTAAGTTTAAGTGCTTTATCGTCTTATATGAACCCTACCCTCGAAAATCTCGTATATAAAGGAAAAGATGGTGTGTCCGGTCCCCCGCTTCTTTATATGATATTACAACCTATGTCTTCGCTGCGGCGGATATGCCAGAGTGGAACTCCAGCAACTATAGGTAATACAAGATTCCTTTGAACAGGAGGCGTACGAAAGGAGAGATCATCTATTTAGAACAGACACCGAAACCTGCCGTGGAAAGAGATTACAAGGTTCCAAGTCCGGTACGGCTCATCTATTTACACTATTTAGAGCTACGGCGGGCGATATAGAGTTGAAAGGTAGGACCCCTTCGATTCTGAATTTCATTATCAATATCGTAAAAGAAAGCAAGGGGGCACCGAAAGGATGGGGTTATGGGGCCGAAAGAAGGGAATTCAAGTCACTCTGTCAACTTTACAATATAGGAATGCCAAGGTCAATAGACGGAACGGGGAAGCGAAAGCATAGCTGTGCATTGAGGGAGCAGCTGTGGAGTTAGGAAAGGTATATGCTGGGCAGTTCCAAGGAAATAAAACAAAACTATGGAAGCTGATCATTTTTGTTTTTGACGATCGATAGCGATTGGGAGAGGGCTTCTTACAAAGCAAAAGGGGCATTTTTTTTTACTCTAATTACGGCTGAAATCACTTGTGAAAGTGGAGGGATTTACTGGTTTCACACAAAAGCAAGGAATGAGATAACTCGTGGGGGAGTAGTTTCCTTTAGGCCGATTTTGATCCCCCACCAGGAAAGACTCTTATACATTTATGTATACGTATAAGGGGGTTGCATATGATGAAATATACGAAAAAGGGCATCGAGGTATCCCGGAAGCCTTCCTCCACTCCTTAAAACTAGCTCTGGAAGCCTCTCAAAGGCATAGTGCCCTATTCCCCTTAATCCCTGGGAACTCATACCTCTCTTTGCGCGGTAAGGCTCGCTCTGTTCTCAAGGCTTGGGGAGACGAAGACCGCTCCCCCAAAAAGCGCTCGGAAAAGCCGATGTTAGAGTAAAGCATTCCCCCGAAAGAGAAAGAACCTCTCAGGCTATCGGGACTTTTTTTCTAAAAAGGGTGAACAACTCAAGCAACCTGCCTTTCTTTCCGTTGAAGAAGCGCAGAGGCACTTAAGGTGGTTTAATTACCAAGCTGTCTCTTAAGCACGAAGTTACCAGCGCCTTTTGAAGGAAAGATGTTCTATAGCCTTTCGCTATTAGTTGAGTAAGGCACTCACTTACTTTCTTTACGTTGAGTTAACGTTAACCAACCATTAGGGTTCGCCTAGATGCCTAGTTGAAAACGAGCTGGTGGGAAAGAAATGAAAAAGATTTCCATTTCCACACAAGAAGGCAGGCAGCTTGGAAGCGAGGCTTATAGAATGCCGACTACATGGAAACTAAGGATAGGTTGGTTCATCTTCTTGATGCTCGCATACCACCGTACTCAAAGTGTACCGATTTCTGCTTATTTTCCTCTCTCGATTGCGCTAGAGGAAGACTCTCATGTGATGTGCCCAAACATGGGCCTATACCTTTCCAACGAAAAAGACCGATAAAATGAAAACTTATTCAGTCAAGATATAAATAACCTTTTTTTCATATCATATTAATCGGTGAAGGAGTTCCAAGTGAGAGCCCTTGGACAAAAAAAAGCTGCTCTTGGGAATTTTTCTAGCACTCGAACTGCCAATCTCTAGTTCTTGATAGCTAGGTCAACGGCAATGGCTTCGACTATCTTTTCGTTGTATCCCGGGTAAAGGGAATCGTCAAAAAGAGCTCTGGCGAGTACCTATGCTCAGTCTTGCTAAAACTTCCTTTCTTGCCTACGAAATGTACGTTAGACGTGCTAATACCTGGTGGTTTGCTCAATTTCGGTGGGACAGGCTTCACACCTAGCCATGCTTACACTGAAGCGAAATAAATCGGATTGTGCGATTTGGAATGAAATGAACAGTCGTTTCCTTTAAGCGCTTAGTTGCCAGTGATAGAAAGAATTCTGTGGCTCGATACCTCGGTGATTGCTATATAGGCTCCTTCTTGCCTTCTTTATCACAGCGTGAAGTGAAGATGACCCTACGATGTCTTTTTCTGTCGGTTGGTAGGTTGCTACTTTCACGTTAGTTGTATGGCGAAGTGAAAGGAGGTTAAACGAATTAATTCCTTCTATTCCAACCGGGCTAATCCCAATCCCATGCATGGGTCTGGCTCGCCTATCGGTTACGAAATATCCGATGTTGAAGCTCGTTCGGGTAGATCAGGCAGGAAAAAGAATTATTTGATGTTTCCTCAATAGCAGCTTCTTTGAGAACAGCCAATGAGTGCACAAGAGCTGATAGGCCAAGAGTTGATTCAATTGCAGCATTCGATGCCTATTCTTTCTATTCTATATCTTCTTTTCTTCCCCACTTGTCTTAGTAGCCTTTCCTCCCCTTCCCCAGCGCAGATTTCACTTCAAAGCCTTTGGGCAATCTACATGGAGTGAGAAGGATTTTATGCTGTTAACTTAGTTAGTTAGGGTACTGGCTTCACTAACGATGTCAAAGAGCTCCCTCTATGCAACCAAGCCTCCTTCTTGCTAACACCGGTGTAATGCCTTCAAAAATCTCCCATCGCCTAGAACAGCAAGCAAGCCCTTCTTCTCGTCGCAACATCCCTCGGAGCTGAGTAAAAACTACTCTGACAGAGGAAGCAGCTCTGACATAAGCGATTGGAAGATCTGATGAAGTTACTATCCCCGCTGGCTTAACTGATCGCCGGCTGGACGAAGTAACTAATGCATAAAGACTTTAACATTTGATTTATTCTCGTCTTTAATAGACGATTTGCTATGTTTTCTTTGTTCTGTAAGTTGACTTCGAGGAGGTCTGAGCTCTTTGGTGATTGGCGTGATTCGTCTTTGGTATGGAGGAGACGCGAACATCGTGATTGGTTTGCCTTCACTCGGTCTACTTGGGCGCGTTCCCCGAAGATTACTGGGGAGGTCCGCTTTGTACACCAGGAAGGTGCGTATTTGAATTCCTTTTCTAAAGGACCTTGGAAGGCTTATGGTGCTACACCCTCTCAACTACCTTTTCCAATTCCTACTTAGTAAGTTTTGTTACTTTTCTTTTTTTATTGTTAGGCTTCTCCGCGTGGTGGTTTCTTGCTCCTGATATTATGATTTTCAATCCGTCATGTCTTTCTTCCTTTCAAACTTTCAATATATACTACGAGGTGCTTCGGGATATTTTAACTAAAAAGAAGAAAATTTTCAATACAATCCACTGTTCGTCTACTGACCTTTTAGAAACAAAAAAAGAAGAATTAGACTTGTAAACTTACTCAAACTCCAATCTACATTGAGGGGGATTATGGGGACTGTGGCCTATTCATTATGAATGAACAATTTTCGAAAATTCAATATAGACGGTCGATTTAGCACAGGATGGACAGCTTCCACGGAATTCGAGACCTGCCTCGATAATCTCGATAATGAGGATCTGTCTGCCTTAAGCGCCCCGCTTTCGCGGAATGACGATACGGGTGCTCGATTTGCAAGAAGTGGGTGTCTGGGGTAAAGGGTAAAGCCAAAGCTGCGTCTTATCCGACCGATGGCAGGTCTGTTGTTTTAAGAATACGTGTCCTTTTTCAATTCATTACCTCAAGCTCTGGTGAAGAGCAAGAAGTTTGAATTTCATTTCCGAGTCTGACGTTAGTTTATGAACTTGCTTTCCTTCCTAATGAGGTGCAATCTCCCCGATCTTTCTCTACTCTCTTCTTTGTTGTTTGCTTCAAGTTGTAGTGAGGCCCCATTGGGTTCCCTGTCGTAAGTCGCCTGAGAAGGTAGAAGTAGTTTCTCTATCAGCCCCAGGCTTTTTCCTTTCATAACTCATATGTCCTCTGCGGCTATCGGTTATCAGCTGCTATCGGCGCACGCAAGCCAATCATCCACTGAAGCTAGCATTGCTTTTCATTGGTCCTCTTCGATGGAGGCTAGGGTACGATATCCATCCATCCTTTTCTCTACTCTCCTTTCTATTGCTGCGGTACGCTATCTTCCTTTCCACGTTCTGGGGGGCTAGCAATGACTCCTGCTCCCGCTCGCTGCGGGTTGGGCTTTCCCGTCCTCCTTTAGAGGGTAGTCCCGACTTTATCCTCGCTTCTGTTCGGTCTGGTGTTCCATCAACAAGAAAAGATTTTAGCAGTTTCTCGCCCTCCGGCTTTGGAGTTTATGTAAAAGCCCTATCTTAATAAGAGTTTTTTTTTGAGATTTCCTGATATTTTCACATTAGCCTTTTTCTTTTTAATACGCTTACGGACTTCGACTTCGGTAAGGGAAAGGGTTTTTGCTTTAGGTAATTTTATTTCATTATATTATTACTCTTTTTATGTCCAGTATGTGGTTCTAACTACCCTTACGCACTCCTCTTTCCTTGCTTTCTTCCCCCGATCCGGGGAGGGACTTTTTCCATCGAAGAAAGGCAAAGGCTGAAGCGAAGAATGCGCGACAGAAAGTTGAAAAAGCACAAGCAATTCTTTTGAATTGTCAGCAAAGTTGTTTTTTTTTTTTTTTCTTCACTTCAAATCCAAAAATTTGTCTTACTTTATATGTAGGTCATCGACTCAGCGTTTGACATTTATTTACTATCAATATTAATAAAAAAAAAGGATGAACATTTTTCCAATAAAGGATTCAAATCATTTTATCGACATGAGTGTTCTATATCGATCAATTTCGAACTATTCTTTTTTTTTTACCATTTCGGTATTAACATAGTGGTAGAAAGAATACCATGCTGTGCCTAGACTTCAAACGGTTTAGCTTTAACCATGTTAACGGTCCCCCATTATTGGTTGATAGAGAATCAAAGTCTATTTACCAACAAATCGCGAAATGCTATGGTTCTTACATATTC